AAGATAAAGAAAGAGGGGGTAGGTCCCGTTGAGCTTTTAATAATCATACTATTTTATTCGTATAAATGATAAAAAAATGGATCACTTTGCTAATGTTTCAAAAGACTACATTTTTTTTTATGATGTTTTTAGAAAATTAACTTCATTACTTCATATAGTATCCGTCGAGACTTTCAAAATTAAAGAGAATCACTCGACTTCTCCCTTTAGATGACAAAATTACAATTCAGAATTATATGAAATATTTCTATATTTTTACCAAAAATAGAGAAATTTATAAGTTTATTGAAGAAACAGCACTTCTTAAATAAACTTATAAATTTCTTTTTTGTTTGTCCACCACTACTACTTTATTTATGTAATAAACCTAAATAAAGGGTTTATGATAAACCTCTAAAAAAATGAAACTACAAATAGGAATCTTTGACGAAAGGGATCAAGAATGATTATTATTTCGACACAAGAAAAGAAAGGGTTGTAGAAAATTCCTAGCCTTGTGTCAAAGACTAGGAAGATAAATAATCCCTCTTAGAATGCTTTGTTCCTCTCATTCATTTTCTACTTTTAGTTTCTATTTTCGCTTATTTATCTTATGTTTAGTTTTTAGTCTAATTTGATTCATTCTATGGCATTTAAATCTGACAATAGTTACATAATCATACCGCTTCGATTTTGATTGAAAAAACAAAGAAATAAAGAAGAAATAAGTAAAGTCAAAAAGTCTTCTTCATACATACTATGACTAGTAATGTAGTACAAGGCATTCAAAAAATTTAATAGAAAAACAATCTAAACAAGCAAAAGGATTTTCATAAGTTTTTTGATCAGACAGAATTACATAACACGATTTCCAACAAAAATTTGGTTCTTTTTATAACTTGGTATTAAAAAATCCGCGGATCTAGAAATTCATTTCGGATAATTGAACCTTCTCAAACTGTTTCTTTTTCAGAACCAAAAAGATTTGTGCCAAAATAATAGATGCCAAGAAGAGCAAAAGACCTTGTACACGTAATGGATCTTGAAGTACTATTTCCGCATCCCCCTGACCAAATCCACCCACATTAGGATTACTCGTTAATGGTTGATCCAGTTTGATGGATTCACCCTCGGAAACAAGAAGTTCTGGTCCTGGAGGGATAATATCAACCACTTGACGTCCATCCGATTCATCCACTATGGTTATTTCGTATCCCCCTTTTTCTTTTCGTATTATTTTGCTTACTATACCCGCCGCTGTAGCATTATAAACATTATTGTTACTCTTGCTCCCGTCGGGATAAATCTGGCCCCTTCCCCTGTTCCCGCCTACGTATATGGGATATTTTAAGAAGTGAACGTCTTTCTTAGTAGCGGGGTCCGGAGAAAGAATAGGAAAGGTAATTTCACTATATTTTTGACCAGGAATGGGACCTATCACAAGAATATTTTTTTTAGTAGGCCGATAACTCTGAAAAGACAGATTGCCCATCTTTTCTTTAATCTCGGGCGAAATACGATCGGGGGGGGCTAATTCAAATCCCTCAGGTAAAATAAGAATAGCCCCCACATTCAAGGCCCCTTTTTTACCATTAGCAAGAACTTGTTTCAGTTGCAGATCATAAGGAATTCGAACAACTGCTTCAAATACAGTATCAGGCAGTACCGCTTGTGGAACCTCGATATCCACGGGCTTGTTCGCTAAATGGCAATTGGCACATACAATACGACCGGTCGCTTCTCGTGGATTTTCATAACTCTGCTGTGCAAAAATAGGATACGCATTTGAAATGGGTGTCCGAGTGATTATATATATGATGAGCGATACGGAAATGAATCGAATAATCTCTTCCTTTATCCAAGAAAAGGTATTTCTAGTTTGCATGGTCCAATCATTGATCCCAAAAATTTCTACAATAAAATTAGATAAGTCACTAGTATAGTTCCCTATCTACGATTCTGCTATTTACTGAAATAATTTGACTGGAATATTGAAGGAATCTCCCCCGGGGTGTCTAGAAACAAAACAATAAGTGCATTTTTGATTGTTTTACTTATGTACAAAGTAATAAATTGGCTCGGTCGATCATTTTTCAATCATTCATTGAATGATAAATCACTACAAGTGACGGAGATATACGATTTAAATAACGAAAAATAAAATATTTAAAAATTGTATCTAAAATGACTGGAAAGGTAGAAACAAGACCAGATATAATTTGATCATTATGATCAAATCCAAAATCTTTGTAGATAGAGCCAATCATTAGGTCCCAGCCATGGGGCGAATGGAATCCTATACATAAATCCGTTAATAAAAGAATAGAAAAAGCTTTTATTGTGTCGCTTAAATTATATAGAAATTCTTGAATACAAGAGTTAAGAAAAATAAGTTCTTCATTACCTAAAATAGAATAAATACTTAAAATAAGAAAATAAATTATATTTGTTGAGAAATGTAAAATCGTATGGATACGACTCTCATTGTGCAACTTGATCAATTCGATCGTTTCTTTATATACTCCGTGAAGCTTTTGTAAACGCCCTTCCGGGTATTCCTTTACCATTTCGTCGAAAAGGGATAGTTCCTCTAAATCTATGAATTTTTTTAGAATAACCCTTTCTTGAATATTATTCAAAACAATTTCGGAGTGCCTGATATTCCACCAATTATTAACCCAAGATTCCAGACTTTTATTAAATGAGAGAGAGATCCACCAAGGCAAAAATACTATAGATGCAAAATATAGAAGGAAATTAAATGCTTTCTTTTTTGCCATTTGCCTGTCTGTGAATTTTGAAATGAACTCATCTCAGTCGTCGACTCTATATGATACTAATATTTCTATCAAGTATCAGTTCTATTACATTACAAGTCTCGAGCTTATAGCCCTGTTTTTTATTTTTTATTTGTGATTCAGTAGAGTGGTTGGTCCTTGAATTGAGAAAGAATAGAGAAAAACAATATAGAAATACAGAAATAGAATAATAACGAATCCATGAATGAAGAAATAAAATAAATAAACTAGAATATTATAGAATATTTTTTCAATATATATCAATTTCTGAAATTCGAAGTAATTGTCTCCTTTGGTGACTGCACGAAAGAGCCTTTTCAAAAAACTGAATATTATTCTAGTTTCGAGACGCAAGACCTCTCCGGTTATCAAGTCCCCGGTTATCGAGATATCACAAATTTTTGAAAAAAAAACTCGACGGTGGCCCGCAGTACAAGAATAATGACGAGAAATTTCTCGATTTCGAAATGTTTTGATATATGAGATGAATCTATTATTTCAATTTGTTACTTCTTTTGTTACTGAATTGATTTAAGTGCATTTACATACGCATAAAAAAAATTTATGGACAAAATTTTTTCGTTTTATGATTGGAATTTTTTCGTTTTATGATTGGTTCGTGTACGTTTACTTTTTTTGTTCTAATCAGAGTTCGGCATAAACTTCAGTTAAGTTATGCTTAAGTTATGCTATAGAAAAAAGAGAAAGATAATTCTTGAGTTATAGTTTTTTCTTTAACTTTTGCTAAAAAAGCTTTCAAAATATTTCAATTGGTACACGCAAGAAATAGGCCAATTCCGCGGCTTTCTGTTCAATTTCTCGTAGAGTCAAATTCTCATCGATACGAGTCAAAGGAATGGACCCATGGCCTCTGATTTCCATATAAAGTATAGGACGAGCATAAATACCTTCTTTAACTTCTATTCTGATGGATTGAATGTCTTTCATAAGGAATCGCAGGAAGATGCGACGATTTTTTCCAGGAAATCCCCAACGAAAAATACACACTATTCCTTCTTTTATATCGAATCGATCATAACCACTACCCACATTCCACGAAATGGTGCACCACAAATATGAACTAAGAAAAAGACCCGCAATTCCATAGAAAGACATCACGATTCCTTGTGGAAAAAAAAGAATTTGCTGATAGGGAAATAACGGTATAAAATTCCTACCAAGATAACTATAAGTTCCAACCAACAAAAATCCTAATGAACCTAAAAAAAGGATAAAGGCCCAGCAGAAATTACTCGGTTTTCTAGACCCCGCTATAAGTTCTATCCATATACGGTCTGATCGCCAACTCATACTATACTTGCTTTTTATTATAATGGGGAGATAACATAACCCCAATAAATTTAACTTTCATTTTTTTGTTTCCGAAGTAACCCTCATCAACTAGCACTATTATGCTGTCAAACTTTAGGAGTAATTCATCAATTGCTTAGAGCTAACCTAAAACAATAACCCCTTTTATATGCATATTTATATGCATATGATTTCTTGTAGATATATTGATTTTACGTTTTAGAAATTCATCCCGATACCTTTTTATTTTCAAATAGCTATTAAGTCATTTACTCATATATGATATGATGTTTATGTATACGAGCTTCTGCTCGGAGGAAGCTACCCGTTATACCATATTCTACTAAATAAATATTTGTGTTATGATCCAAATAAGCCTAAGTTTTCAAAAAAATAGAAATAGATAAGATTTAACCCCATAATATCTAAAAGATCTTGTTTTTTTGAACATGAAGAGATAAAGAAACCATAGCAATTGCCGGAAATACTAAGCCCACTAAAGGCACAAAAATAGCGGGTAAGTTGCTGATAGTTGTCATAGAATGGGTACCTCGATTTAATATTTGTACCTGGTATATAGTGTTATATTTGTTGTTATATTAACATTTTAACCTGTTATTGTTATAAAGATATCTTATAATTCATATAGAATTATACTAGTATAATTCTACTTAAGTGAGTATTGAATATATACAATATTAAGAGATATACAATAGAAGAGTATAGTCTCTATATATACTAAGATATAATAAGGAATAAATATATAGAACTACTAATATATCTAGAGATACTAGTATATACTAATATATAATCTATTTTATTAAGTATATAACTTACTTAAGTAAGTATATAATAAATGTAAATCAAAAGTGTAAATAAATGGGCTTATTCAGCTTTCTCTATCTTTCTACA